CTTTCCAATTAGCTGTTTTTGCATTAATTGTGACTTCCTCAGTGTTAGTAATTAGTGTACCCCTTGTATTTGCTTCTCCTGATGGTTGGTCAAATAATAAAAACGTTGTATTTTCCGGTACATCATTATGGATTGGACTAGTCTTTCTGGTAGCTATTCTGAATTCTCTCATTTCTTAAATTTGTTTAGTATTTAGTAGCCCGATACAAAATAAATAAAAAGGCCATTTCTTCGAAAAAATTGGAATTGTGAGACGCATTAAAATGCAATTTGCGTTCCGAATTGCTACCTCTTTTCTTTCATTATTATGAAATTCCATTGCCATTAGAATATTGATTGACAGACAATTAAAAAAAAGAAAACTCTAATATAATAGAAAATGAAACGGTCGACCCAGACATAGACGGTCGACCCAGGCGGATATACCCTATAAAATATATCCCGTAGCGAGCGTAGTTCAATGGTAAAACATCTCCTTGCCAAGGAGAAGATACGGGTTCGATTCCCGCCGCTCGCCAGCTTAATTTAGTAAGGTACTATGATAAAAAATTTAGTCTAGTTGACTACTTAACTACTTATATTAAATTAAGTAGGTGTTAGTCTAGTACCGTATCCCTTACTATCTTACCCTTCTTTTGCACCCCACTCAAAAAAAAGGGGCTCCGGAGGCGGGAATCGAACTCGCCAACAGGGTTCCCTAAATTGGGGATTCACCGAGACAAACAACTGGCAAACTGCTTTTAAAGGGAAGGGAGGTAGACTGTGCCTTTCTTTCATTTCTTTTTTCTTTTCTGCAGGGTAGGAAGGAGCCTTGAGAGTTCTTCTTGTAGGGGCAAGTGACTTCGCAAACTGCTCCATTTGGCCCTTTAGGGCCGGGAACTAATGAATAAAAAAGGGTTGGATACCGCCCAGCCCTCTACCATATCTATACAAATAGAATAGTCCTTTTATACAGACTGCTAAGTGCGGAGACGGGAATCGAACCCGTGACCTCAAGGTTATGAGCCTCGTGAGCTACCAAACTGCTCTACTCCGCTCTGGAGGGACGGAAACTGGTGGACGAAAAAGGTTGAATACAGGACTCTACCATGTCTAGACAAATAGAATAGTCCTTTTATACAGAATGGAGCGGGTAGCGGGAATCGAACCCGCATCGTTAGCTTGGAAGGCTAGGGGTTATAGTCGACGTTGGTTGATTAGTTTTAACGTCTCTAATTCAAAACCGAACATGAAATTTGGATTTCATTCGGCTCCTTTATGGATATTCTCACCACTTAACATCTATGTCAGCTTTTCTATCTGAATGGAACCAAAGCTCTCCGCTTTCTAGATGATCCCTATAGAGTAGGAGATAGAAATTCTACTAAATCTATCTAATCTACTTACTTCGTTCCCTAATTTCATTCAAGAGATCCTGAGGAAAAGAATTAGGTTTCCACCGAGCTGAAACAATATGCTGATGGTTCTAGTAAACCAAAACTACCGTTTTTTAGCTATTTGGCTTCCATTTCCTTTTTTAACAAAAGAAGATTTAGTTACGATTGGAAATAAACTTTTTTGTATCTTCATCCATAGATCCTTTACTCATATTTAAAAAATTGGAATACTTAATCCAATGCAAAATTATGCTTCGCGACTCTGTACTCATAATCCAATTTGTATTTTGGATGCAATTTCAATTAGTTTTTGGGTACAAATCGCGAGAATGTATATTCTTCCTCAATATGCTATTGAGAGGAAAAGGATTAAATCCTTTATAAGAACTAAAGTTTTCATCGGAATATAAAAAACTTAAGGACGCCTTAAGTATATCATTTCAAATTCAGTTATTAATAGAACGAATCACACTTTTACCACTAAACTATACCCGCTACATGTAGATTATGATACCAACGCTACCCTTTGTCAAGGGTAGCCATTCGAGAAGGAGGCTAATTCCCCCTTATTGAATCAAATGGAGAAGGTTCATGACAGTGAGCTGTTGGTACTTCGATCGCGGGCCTTTACTTTAGCTTTAGGGTTTAGATAGCCCCTCTGGGATGTAAAATATATCTCTTCTCACCATCCCCATAGTGTATGAGACAAATGTATGCATTTCGATTAGGGTCGTATTCTACGGTTACGACTACAATGATCATTATTTGTTTTGCGAGGACGTAAGTGTGCCAGACTGCTCTAAGGAATAGTTTGATTATTCCTACAATATACACTAGGAGATATAGGGAGCAGCACTGCCCCCATAAATCCCTTTCTTCCTTTTCTTTTTTGTTCAATTCTGAACAAAGAAATTGGGGAAGATGTTTTCTTTCTTCCCCCACTTATCATGAAGTCCGAGCCGTAGAGAAAGAGTGAGATGCATTTTAAAAATTCATCATAGACTTTCCCTATGGCTTGAGAGAAGCAAGAAACAAAGAGTCGTAACTTAAACGGAGAAGCGGACAGGACCCGACGGATTTACCTGATGTAAAGAGGATCCTAAATGTCTCTGGTTAGTCGATCCTCTCCATTTACCAATTTCTTCTCCTCTTTTCCACTCAATTCTAGTTTATTAGATTCTTGTTTAAAAGAATCAAAGAAGATGAATAGAACTAAGAACACATAAAAAAGAGCATAGAGGACCAAGACCATTACCAAATGTTCCTCCCAAGAATCATATTGGGTATCTGTTCCCTTCCTTTTCCCGCTAGGATCGGGAATCTTATATTTTCCATATCCATATACCATCGAACCTTTAGGGTTCCAGAATCCTCCTTTTTTCCTAATCTTCGGAAACAGAAAACCCATAGCCAGGAGGAGTTAGGTATGTAGGGTATGGTTTATTATTTTTTGTTGGGCAGGCAGTAGAATAATTTTTATACTCTGCAGTATAAATTCGACTGCCCACTTTTTACAAGCAAATTGTTGCTAAAACTCCAACATAGTTTGTTCAAAATGCATCAACCAGAATCCTTGGAGAATATTCAAGTACCCCCCTTCCAAGGAAGGGGTACCTGTTAAAAATCGCTTCAACAAATCCGTCCAAAACTTTTTAAGAAAAATTGAAAAGTTTTGAACTCGAAGGTTTTTCTAAGAGATGCCTGTTAAAAATAGTTTCAATTTCTCACCAAAACAGACAAGAAGTATATCACTGAAAATTAATACCCAACCATATGGGTATATGAAGAGCGCGAATTCCTTTATACCCTACCCAATTAGAATTAGAGGAAATAAAACATAAATGGAGAAAGTTCTCATCATAAGATCAGCCAATAGAAGAAAAAAGTCCCTAATTCTGCAGAACGTTCTGAGCACGTGAAAAGTCAATAGCCTAAAGATAAAAAAAAAACAAAGTCTACCGTTTTTTTAACAGCAGCTCTTATTGCCCCTTTGGCCTTTTTTTTTCCCATTGTTGTATCCGATTCAACAATTGATACATATTTGTTCTCCTCTTCTAAAAAATAGGACTTCTGGGCTTTGGTTTGGTGAGTCGTCCGAGATCATGTTTACATACCTATGAACTTACCCTCTTCAAGTATATCGGATACTAATAAGAATTTTTTATTGTGTCAACTCTCTCTTCACGTATTTTATTATATGTATTTTTTTATATAAAAAAAGAAAAAAACCTCTACTTTGTGCAAGTGATAAGAGAAAATATGAAAGATTTTCTTATTTTTCTTGATTTTCTCAAGATTTTGAACTCTCAAGATTTTGAACCTCGCTATGAATAAACTTCTATATCTCGATATATACATATATAATCTCTACATATATCTCTATATATACATATATTATGTACATTATGCAGTAGACTCATAATGAGAAATCAAAGTGGCTAATTTTTGAATTGAATAAAAAGCCCTTTTAACTCAGTGGTAGAGTAATGCCATGGTAAGGCATAAGTCATCGGTTCAAATCCGATAAAGGGCTTTTTATTTGGTGGTAGAGTAATGCCATGGTAAGACGTAAGTCATCGGTTCGAATCCGATAAAGTACTTTTCTACTAAATTTATTATTTATTCACTTTTTTTTCTTTGTTTTTGAAAATTTCTCTATTTTTTCTTGAATTTTATGACTTAGTGCGGGATGCATGCATTTTTGGTCTGAACGCTAAACGAAGCACGGGGTGGAAATTACAAAAAAGAAATCAAATTGGACTCTTTTTCCTGTTAGATCAATCAAATCACTACCTGTACTGAACTAATCTAGAATCCCTTTTATTAATCTATTCTTATTCTATACCCTTTAAATGAATTTCCCTAAAAAGTAGGGAATGATCCGTGAATTAACCTAACCATCAACTAAAAAAAATCCTATGAAAGCATAACAGAAAAGTAGGAAAGACTCTTTGCTTTGGATCTAGTTATACTCTTCGAGTATATTGACAATTCCAAAAAACTGCTCATACTATCATTATAGTATAATGACGAGCGGTTGTATATGGCCCTATCGTCTAGTGAAGTGATGCCCCTATCGTCTAGTGGTTCAGGACATCTCTCTTTCAAGGAGGCAGCGGGGATTCGACTTCCCCTGGGGGTAGGGAGTATTATGAAAGGAGGTTAATCATAGATTCTAAAAAACCCTAGAATAAATTCTTCCTGGGTCGATGCCCGAGCGGTTAATGGGGACGGACTGTAAATTCGTTGACGATATGTCTACGCTGGTTCAAATCCAGCTCGGCCCAAAAATCTAGGGCTTCGTGAATATGAACTAGATCCATTTGTTTTTCTTCCATAAAATAAAATGTCTGATCCATAGAAATAAAGGATAAAGCGAAAGGGGGAAATTTCTTTCTAATCCATATCTCTCTCATTCCTTTTTTACAAACAAAAGAGTTTTTCTTATTGAAATGAAAGGTGGATTATCATCCATTTTTAGCGATAAAAAATCGCGACATACTAGTTATGTCACTCTCACTATACCCACATATGATATGTGGGTATGTAGTATATGATTCGTCTATTTCTTAGAGTACGACAGGCGAATCGAATCTTCTTATGGTTCTATTTAAGAATAGGTATGCCATACACCCCGCGGGGATTGTAGTTCAATTGGTCAGAGCACCGCCCTGTCAAGGCGGAAGCTGCGGGTTCGAGCCCCGTCAGTCCCGAACTAGGGTTCAATGAATGGAGAAATTCATCTTTCCTTTTTCCATGAAAAAGGGGGGGCAGGAGAGAAGATCAAATACCTATGGGGCATCCTTATTTCACTTTTTTTATTTCGCATTTCTCATTAAAGAGGGAGGGGAGGCCTATAGGAATTTTTTTTTTTTCACTACTCCCGGTTGATAAGGAAAGACATACATATCATACTTGGATTAGTATAATTTAGGATATTACTCTATCCTTATGATGATACCATCCTCATCTTAACTTCCTATTCGACTCTTATCTTATGGAATAGAGTACCGGTATTTTACCGAAATCCATACATAAATCGTATTCGTTTTTTCTTAGACATAGACAGTGAATTTAATTGAATATAATTAGTACTTTACTTTTTGGATTAAACCAGGCCCCCTCCATTTTGTAGTTCCAACTTTGTTTGTGTATGTTCAATGACTAATTGGAAAGAATCTATCTCATTTTCATTCCATTTGCGGACTCCTTTTTTATGGATCTGTTCTCATCTTTAGACCCCAAAAGTGGATATTGATAGTAACCTAATAAAATAAAAGAAAAACCAAGCAAAGCAAACGCCCTTTTTCCTAAATTAATTAAAATATTCGATTTTTTTTTTATTTAAGCCCTCTTTTCTCCATCTCACTTCTACTTCTACTGCTTATTTGGATGTCTATGTGACCCATAGAAAGTCGGTCATATAATACATACATACATAATTGTATGTATAACTATAAGAAAAAGGAAGGGAAATTGGATAAGATAAGAAAGATCGTGGGTTATAGATATAGAAAAGAAAAAGTGGATCTTCCTATGTTATACTATTCCACTCTCAACCATGAATTGATTTGATAGATCCGATATTCATAATATTGAATTGATTCAGTATTATCAGAATGCAAGTCCTCCCCTTGAATTTACAGGATACCCCTTTTTCCTCTCCATGGGATTACATCCCGAGTTATTGTGAAAAAAATAAAGAGGTTATGGAAGTCAATATTCTCGCATTTATTGCTACTGCACTGTTTATTCTAGTTCCTACTGCCTTTTTACTTATTATTTATGTAAAAACAGTCAGCCAAAATGATTAATTGGAATTCCAATTAATCATTGAAGAAATGAAAAAGGGATTAAATAAAATAAAAATCCAAGTCTTAAATGAAAGGATCTGGTTGGAATCATAAAGTGTGGTAGAAAGAACTACATATAGTTTTTTCTACGACACTTTAGAGTCTTTCTATTATATTATCTTGAATCTACATAGAATAGATTAGTAGATTGAAATAGTAGTCTAATTCAATTTCTTTTTTCACTGCATCCACTTAATTTCAATCAAGTAAAAATAAAAAAATCGAAGACAATTCTTCACGAAAGAATCCATGGAGGGAGAGAAAAATAATATGAGAATAGACTATAGTAAAAAGTAAAAGAAAAAAAGTAAAAGGAAAAAACCAGCGAATCTTTCATGCTTAAACATGCGGCGAGATACTTCAAAAGAGCATAAAAATTATTCTAAGAATAAGAAAAGAATATAAAACAAATGGAAAGTGTGCGATATGTTGTGAATAGCTCCGTGGAAGAAAGTCTAATTTTCTTATGTATAGAACTTTTTTAACCATTCGTCACTTCTAGTAGAAATTTGGAATTGCTGTAATCGCTCTTTCTATTTCTATTTCTATATAGTAGAATAGAACGACTCTTTCTTACAAGAGTTTCTTACAGGTACAGGAGTGAAACAAAACTAAAGAAAGAGAGAAAGAATAAAGTTTGGCAAAATGATTAATGCAAAACGATCAATTAAAGAAAAAAGTTGATACAACAATTCGACTACTCAATCAATTAGTAGTATCCCTAGAGTCCACTCCTCCCCCATACTACTAGTGAAAGAGAAAATGTAAAGACTACCATTAAAGCAGCCCAAGCGAGACTTACTATATCCATGTAAATTATGTCTCCTATTTCTATGAAGGAATTATTCTACTATTGATCAATAATCATAGTGGAATCAAGGGTACAGAGTCAAAAAGGGATTCTGCCCTAACGCTATGGATGAATCAGTTCAAGGAATTTACTCCTAACAAATTCTTATAGGATTTCTGGTAGAATTGGAGAGCATTAAGTATAAATACGATACATAGCCCTTTTCCTTAAAAAAGAGTACGGGGATGATGTCCTGAATAGAAGACGCGGGAATAGGAAGATTTTTTCTTCCTTTTGTTACCCTTTTTTTATAAGCAAAGGACGTCAGAATATACCATAAAATTAGGATAGATAAATATTTATTGGATACCTACCTTGCCTATGTTTATTTTTAACCTAAACCCTACAGCCCTTCTATCATTCTATGAAAGAATGAGGAGACTTTATCCACAACTCCGAAATTGATTTTTGATCAGCCTATTCAATCTGATTCTCGACAGAATCAGTAACCCTTACTTTAGTGTATGTAGGTAGCATAAGATGTATGATAAATAAAATGTATGATAATTAGGAAGTCTTGATATTCCTTCGTGGAGTCCCTTCTTCAATCTTAGATTGAAAAAAAAAAGAATGCCCCTTAGGGGCCCTTTGGATATCAAGATTTCTGACATCTTAGCCTTGTAATTTTTAATTCTCGAATCGAATCAATTAAGAATCAATTAAAATTAATAAAAGAATAAGGAAACGCAACCTCATCCTTATTGGTAGCCGTTTGGGCCACTACCGACAAAACAAACCCTAGTTTGAGGATAGAACTATGGATTCTCAAAATCCAGTATCGCCAGGCCTAGTTACTCTCTTGCCCCAACTTATGCAGGGTACGAATTTGTTGAGTTCGATCAGTACTATAAGCCTAAGTATTTTATTGATCAGGCGGCACCCAGATTTGAACTGGGGATAAAGGATTTGCAGTCCCCTGCCTTACCGCTTGGCCATGCCGCCAAAAAATCCGATCTAAAATAGAGAAAAGAGCAAGTATTCATCCAGGTTTTCTTACTAAAACCTCCTTTCTTTTATCTTGAATCTAATTCTACTTACTTTTTTCCAATCTTTTTCAAAAAATCTATTCCTGCTTTTTTTGAATCCAGTTTCGATTATTCTCCTCGATGGATTCTATCTTAAAACAAACATTGCTAACACTAGAAAACTTCCCTTTTCTTTCTATTGAGATGAAAAAAGAGAAAAAGTGGATTTCCAGTCACAGGCTGCAAAATTCAGAACAAATTGGAACCATTAACTAGAATTCTATTTTTTTTTTTTGAATTGCAGTAGTGAACGACTCTTAAATCGGTATTCTCTCCCCCCTTCCTTTTAATGGCATAATAAAATAGATATGGATTTATGCCTAATCCGTGTATAGGTAAACTACAGGTCCGAACAGCATTATTATCCATAACAGCATTATTATCCATGGATCCCCCTTATGTACATATCTCTATGGGGAATCGTGCTTTAATTTTTCATTGCATTAAATATCTTGAATAAAAAAAAGAAATTTGGTCTGATATAGAGTATGACCTGACCATCTTGGCCCACCCAAGTGAAATTACGATAAAAGCAGGGATATGTGGAGAGGTGGATAACTAGATTGGCATGTACTTAAAAAAAGGACTTACTTTATTTTAGGATTCTACAATGAAATCCTATATTTTCTAGCAATTCTACTACTACGAAACAAAAAAGAACCCTCAAATTCTTATTCTTTAAAGGAGATAAAATGAGAAATCTTTGCCATCCAATCTGATTAGTATCATAAAGTGTAAGTGGCAGAATTTTTTTCTAGGAATGTTTTATCAATTCATTTTCATTCGATTTGTACCCCTGGCAAATTCAAACTTTCGTCGAAATTGTCTCCATTCATATGTATGAAATACATATATGAAATATGTATGTGGAGTTCCCTAGAATTTCATGTGATTCAGTAAACAGAATATGGATTCCATAATTGCTAGATCGATCCATAGGGATTGATGAAGAGTGAGCTGATAATGGAATTTTTCTTCGATAAACAGGAAACTTAAGATTAAGATGCTCCGGAATGGAAATGAGGGAATGTCCACAATACCCGGATTTAGTCAGATCCAATTCGAGGGATTTTGTAGGTTCATTAATCAAGGCTTGGCAGAAGAACTTGAGAAGTTTCCAACAATTAAAGATCCAGATCACGAAATTGCATTTCAATTATTTGCGAAAGGATATCAATTGCTAGAACCCTCGATAAAAGAAAGGGATGCTGTGTATGAATCACTCACCTATTCTTCCGAATTATATGTATCTGCGAGATTAATTTTTGGTTTCGATGTGCAAAAGCAAACCATTTCTATTGGAAACATTCCTATAATGAATTCCTTAGGAACCTTTATAATAAATGGAATATACCGAATTGTGATCAATCAAATATTGCTAAGTCCTGGTATTTACTACCGCTCGGAATTAGACCATAAGGGAATTTCTATCTACACTGGGACTATAATATCAGATTGGGGAGGAAGATCGGAATTAGCAATTGATAAAAAAGAAAGGATATGGGCTCGCGTGAGTAGAAAACAAAAGATATCTATTCTAGTTCTATCATCAGCTATGGGTTCGAATCTAAAAGAAATTCTAGATAATGTTTCCTACCCTGAAATTTTCTTATCTTTCCCGAATGCTAAGGAGAAGAAGAGGATTGAGTCAAAAGAAAAAGCTATTTTGGAGTTTTATCAACAATTTGCTTGTGTAGGTGGGGACCTGGTATTTTCGGAGTCCTTATGTGAGGAATTACAAAAGAAATTTTTTCAACAAAAATGTGAATTAGGAAGGATTGGTCGACGAAATATGAATCGGAGACTGAATCTTGATATACCTCAGAACAATACATTCTTGTTACCACGAGATGTATTGGCCGCTACGGATCATTTGATTGGAATGAAATTTGGAACGGGTATACTTGACGATGACGATATGAATCACTTGAAAAATAAACGTATTCGTTCGGTTGCGGATCTGTTACAAGATCAATTCGGACTGGCTCTTGGTCGTTTACAACATGCGGTTCAAAAAACTATCCGTAGAGTATTCATACGTCAATCGAAACCGACTCCACAAACTTTGGTAACTCCAACTTCAACTTCGATTTTATTAATAACTACTTATGAGACCTTTTTTGGCACATACCCCTTATCTCAAGTTTTTGATCAAACCAATCCATTGACACAAACTGTTCATGGGCGAAAAGTGAGTTGTTTGGGTCCTGGAGGATTGACGGGGAGAACTGCAAGTTTTCGGAGCCGAGATATTCATCCGAGTCACTATGGGCGTATTTGTCCAATTGACACGTCCGAAGGAATCAATGTTGGACTTACTGGATCCTTAGCTATTCATGCGAGAATTGACCACTGGTGGGGGTCCATAGAGAGTCCCTTTTATGAAATATCTGAGAAAGCAAAAGAAAAAAAAGAGAGACAGGTGGTTTATTTATCACCAAATAGAGATGAATATTATATGATAGCAGCAGGAAATTCTTTGTCCTTGAATCAGGGTATTCAGGAAGAACAGGTTGTTCCAGCTAGATACCGTCAAGAATTCCTGACTATTGCATGGGAACAGATTCATGTTAGAAGTATTTTTCCTTTCCAATATTTTTCTATTGGAGGTTCTCTCATTCCTTTTATTGAGCATAATGATGCGAATCGGGCTTTAATGAGTTCTAATATGCAGCGCCAAGCAGTTCCGCTTTCTCGGTCCGAGAAGTGCATTGTTGGAACTGGATTGGAACGCCAAACAGCTCTAGATTCGAGGGTTTCCGTTATAGCCGAACGCGAGGGAAAGATCATTTCTACTGATAGTCACAAGATCCTTTTATCAAGTAGTGGGAAGACTATAAGTATTCCTTTAGTTACCCATCGGCGCTCTAACAAAAATACTTGTATGCACCAAAAACCTCGGGTTCTGTGGGGTAAATCCATTAAAAAAGGACAAATTTTAGCGGAGGGAGCTGCTACAGTTGGTGGGGAACTTGCTTTAGGAAAAAACGTATTAGTAGCTTATATGCCATGGGAAGGTTACAATTTTGAAGACGCAGTACTAATTAGCGAACGTTTGGTATATGAGGATATTTATACTTCTTTTCACATCCGAAAATATGAAATTCAGACGGATACGACAAGCCAAGGCTCCGCTGAAAAAATTACTAAAGAAATACCACATCTAGAAGAACATTTACTCCGCAATTTGGACAGAAATGGAGTTGTTAGGTTGGGATCCTGGGTAGAAACGGGCGATATTTTAGTAGGTAAATTAACGCCTCAGATAGCGAGCGAATCGTCGTATATCGCGGAAGCTGGGTTATTACGGGCCATATTTGGCCTTGAGGTATCCACTTCAAAAGAAACTTCTCTCAAACTATCTATAGGTGGAAGAGGGCGCGTTATCGATGTGAAATGGATCCAGAGGGACCCCCTAGACATAATGGTTCGTGTATATATTTTACAGAAACGCGAAATCAAAGTTGGGGATAAAGTAGCCGGAAGACACGGGAATAAGGGGATCATTTCCAAAATTTTGCCCAGGCAAGATATGCCCTATTTGCAAGATGGAACACCTGTTGATATGGTCTTCAATCCCTTAGGAGTACCCTCACGAATGAATGTGGGACAAATATTTGAAAGCTCGCTCGGATTAGCCGGGGATCTGCTAAAGAAACATTATAGAATAGCACCCTTTGATGAGAGATATGAGCAAGAGGCTTCAAGAAAACTTGTGTTTTCAGAATTATATGAAGCCAGTAAACAAACAAAAAATCCATGGGTATTTGAACCCGAGTACCCGGGAAAAAGCAGAATATTTGATGGAAGAACAGGAGACCCCTTCGAACAACCTGTTCTAATAGGGAAGTCCTATATCTTAAAATTAATTCATCAAGTTGATGAGAAAATCCATGGACGTTCTACTGGGCCCTACTCACTTGTTACACAACAACCCGTTAGAGGAAGAGCCAAGCAAGGGGGACAACGAGTAGGAGAAATGGAAGTTTGGGCTTTAGAAGGATTTGGTGTTGCTCATATTTTACAAGAGATACTTACTTATAAATCTGATCATCTTATAGCTCGCCAAGAAATACTTAATGCTACGATCTGGGGAAAAAGAGTACCTAATCACGAGTATCCTCCAGAATCTTTTCGAGTGCTCGTTCGAGAACTACGATCTTTGGCTCTAGAACTGAATCATTTCCTTGTATCTGAGAAGAACTTCCAGGTTAATAGGGAGGAAGTTTGATCGGAATAAATATAAATTCTTTTCTTATTTATGATTGACCAATATAAACATCAACAACTTCAAATTGGACTCGTTTCCCCTCAACAAATAAAGGCTTGGGCTAACAAAAACCTACCTAATGGGGAAGTCGTTGGCGAAGTCACAAGGCCCTCTACTTTTCATTATAAAACCGATAAACCAGAAAAAGATGGATTGTTTTGCGAAAGAATCTTTGGACCCATAAAAAGCGGAATTTGTGCTTGTGGAAATTCTCGAGCGAGCGGAGCTGAAAACGAAGAGGAAAGATTTTGCCAAAAATGCGGGGTAGAATTTGTTGATTCTCGGATACGAAGATATCAAATGGGATACATCAAACTCGCATGTCCCGCGACTCATGTGTGGTATTTGAAAGGTCTTCCTAGTTATATCGCGAACCTTTTAGATAAACCCCTTAAGAAATTGGAGGGCCTAGTATATGGCGATTTCTCTTTTGCTAGGCCCAGCGCTAAAAAACCTACTTTCTTACGATTACGAGGTTTATTCGAAGATGAAATTGCATCCTGTAACCACAGCATTTCTCCCTTTTTTTCTACCCCAGGCTTTGCAACATTTCGAAATCGGGAAATTGCGACAGGAGCAGGTGCTATTAGAGAACAATTAGCAGATTTGGATTTGCGAATTATTATGGAGAATTCCTTGGTCGAATGGAAGGAATTAGAAGACGAGGGGTATAGTGGAGATGAATGGGAAGATAGAAAAAGACGAATAAGAAAAGTTTTTTTGATTAGACGCATGCAATTGGCGAAACATTTTATTCAAACAAATGTAGAACCAGAATGGATGGTTTTGTGCTTATTACCAGTTCTTCCTCCCGAATTGAGACCCATTGTTTATAGGTCTGGGGATAAAGTAGTGACTTCGGATATTAATGAACTTTATAAGAGAGTTATTCGTCGGAACAACAACCTTGCCTATCTATTAAAAAGAAGTGAATTAGCGCCAGCAGATTTAGTAATGTGCCAGGAAAAATTGGTACAAGAAGCCGTGGATACACTTCTTGATAGTGGGTCCCGCGGGCAACCAACGAGGGATGGTCACAATAAAGTATACAAATCACTTTCAGATGTAATTGAAGGTAAAGAGGGAAGGTTTCGCGAGACTCTGCTTGGAAAACGGGTCGATTACTCGGGGCGTTCTGTCATTGTTGTGGGTCCTTCGCTTTCATTACATCAATGTGGATTACCTCTAGAGATAGCAATAAAGCTTTTTCAGCTATTTGTAATTCGCGATTTAATCACGAAACGCGCTACTTCTAATGTCAGGATTGCTAAAAGGAAAATTTGGGAAAAGGAACCCATTGTATGGGAAATACTTCAAGAAGTTATGCGGGGACATCCTGTACTGTTGAATAGAGCACCTACCCTGCATAGATTAGGCATACAGGCCTTCCAACCTACTTTAGTGGAGGGGCGTACTATTTGTTTACACCCATTAGTGTGTAAGGGTTTCAATGCGGACTTTGATGGGGATCAAATGGCTGTTCATCTACCTTTATCCTTGGAAGCTCAGGCGGAAGCCCGTTTACTTATGTTTTCTCATATGAATCTCCTATCTCCCGCTATTGGGGATCCTATTTGCGTACCGACCCAAGACATGCTTATCGGACTTTATGTATTAACGATTGGAAACCGTCGGGGTATTTGTGCAAATAGATATAATAGTTGCGGAAACTATCCAAATCAAAAAGTAAATTACAATAATAATAATTATAAGTATACAAAAGATAAAGAACCCCATTTTTCTAATTCCTATGATGCACTGGGAGCTTATAGACAGAAACGAATCAGTTTAGACAGTCCCTTGTGGCTCCGATGGAAACTAGATCAACGCGTCATTGGGTCAAGAGAAGTTCCGATTGAAGTTCAATATGAATCTTTGGGGACTTATCATGAGATTTATGCCCGCTATCTAATAGTGGGAAATAGAAAAAAAGAAATCCGTTCTATATACATTCGAAGCACTCTTGGTCATATTTCTTTTTATAGAGAAATAGAGGAAGCCATACAAGGATTTAGTCAGGCCTATTCATACACTATCTAAACAAGGAAGTTAGATTCGGCGATGCCCCTCCCTTTCGGGGGGCATTCCGATTTCGCTAGTATCATCATTTTTGCCGCGCGAATCCAGATTGAGATTAAGGAAAGGAAGTTAATTAAATTTTCGAATCACTGACTCAGGCCCATTGTCGAATCCTACTCAGCAATTGTCGAATCCTACTCAGCCGAAAAAGGGGGTACTTATGTATGGCGGAACGGGCCAATCTGGTCTTTCATAATAAAGAGATAGACGGAACTGCTATGAAACGACTTATTAGCAGATTAATAGATCATTTCGGAATGGGATATACATCCCATATACTGGATCAAATAAAGACTCTGGGCTTTCATCAAGCCACTACTACATCGATTTCACTAGGAATCGAGGATCTTTTAACAATACCATCTAAGGGATGGTTAGTGCAAGACGCGGAACAACAGAGTTTTCTTTTGGAGAAACACTATTATTATGGGGCTGTACACGCGGTAGAAAAATTACGCCAATCCGTCGAGATATGGTATGCTACAAGTGAATATTTGAAACAAGAAATGAATTCGAATTTTCGGATAACGGATCCTTCTAATCCAGTCTATCTAATGTCTTTTTCAGGAGCCAGAGGAAATGCATCTCAGGTACACCAATTAGTAGGTATGAGAGGATTAATGGCGGATCCTCAAGGACAAATGATTGATTTACCTATTCAAAGCAATTTACGCGAGGGACTTTCTTTGACAGAATATATAATTTCCTGCTACGGAGCCCGCAAAGGGGTTGTAGATACTGCTGTACGAACAGCGGATGCTGGATATCTTACACGTAGACTTGTTGAAGTAGTTCAACATATTATTGTGCGTAGAAGAGATTGTGGTACTATCCAAGGTATTTCTTTGAGTCCTCAAAATGGGATGACGGAAAAACTTTTTGTCCAAACACTAATTGGTCGTGTATTAGCAGACGATATATATATTGGTTCACGATGCATTGCCGCTCGAAATCAAGATATTGGAATTGGATTAGTCAATCGATTCATAACTGCCTTTCGAGCACAACCATTTCGAGCACAACCAATATATATTAGAACCCCCTTTACTTGCCGGAGCACATCTTGGATCTGTCAATTATGTTATGGTCGGAGTCCCACTCATGGCGATCTGGTCGAATTGGGGGAAGCCGTAGGTATTATTGCAGGTCAATCAATTGGGGAGCCAGGGACTCAACTAACATTAAGAACTTTTCATACTGGCGGAGTATTCACAGGGGGTACTGCCGACCTTGTACGATCCCCTTCGAATGGAAAAATCCAATTCAATGAAGATTTGGTTCACCCCACACGTACCCGTCATGGGCAGCCTGCTTTTCTATGTTATATAGACTTGCATGTAACTATTCAGAGTCAGGATATTCTATATAGTGTGAATATTCCCTCAAAAAGCTTGATTCTAGTGCAAAATGATCAATATGTAGAATCCGAACAAGTAATTGCGGAGATTCGTGCCGGAACGTCCACTTTGCATTTTAAAGAAAAAGTACAAAAGCATATTTATTCCGAATCAGACGGGGAAATGCACTGGAGTACTGATGTTTACCATGCGCCCGAATATCAATATGGTAATCTTCGTCGATTACCAAAAACAAGCCATTTATGGATATTGTCAGTAAGTATGTGCAGATCCAGTATAGCGTCTTTTTCGCTCCACAAGGATCAAGATCAAATGAATACTTATTCTTTTTCTGTTGACGGAAGATATCTCTTTGACCTCTCAATGGCTAATGATCAAGTAAGACATAGACTGTTGGATACTTTTGGTAAAAAAGATAGGGAAATTCTTGATTATTCAACGCCGGATCGAATCATGTCCAATGGCCATTGGAATTTTGTCTATCCTTCTATTCTTCAAGATAATTCGGATTTGTTGGCGAAAAAGCGAAGAAATGGGTTCGTCATTCCATTACAATATCATCAAGAACAAGAGAAAGAACTAATATCCTGTTTGGGGATTTCGATTGAAATACCCTTTATGGGTGTTTTACGTAGAAATACTATTTTTGCTTATTTTGACGATCCACGATACAGAAAAGATAAAAAAGGTTCAGGAATTGTTAAATTTAGATATAGGACCCTAGAGGACGAATATAGGACTCGAGAGGAAGACTCAGAGGACGAATATGGGAGCCCAGAGAACGAATATAGGACCCGAGAGGAAGAATATGAAACCCTAGAAGACGAATATAGGACTCGAGAGGACGAATATGAAACCCTAGAAGATGAATATGGGATCCTAGAGGACGAATATGAAGCCCTAGAAGACGAATATGGGATCCTAGAGGATGAATATAGGACTGGAGAGAAAGACTCAGAAGACGAATATGGGAGCCCAGAGAACGAATATAGAACCCGAGAGGACGAATATGGAACTCTAGAGGAAGACTCAGAGGACGAATATGGGAGCCCGGAGGAAGGCTCAGAGGACGAATATGGGACTTTAGAGGAAGACTCAGAAGAAGACTCAGAGGACGAATACGGGAGCCCAGAGGAGGATTCCATCTTAAAAAAAGAGGGTTTGATTGAGCATCGAGGAACAAAAGAATTTAGTCTAAAATACCAAAAAGAACTAAATCGGTTTTTTTTCATTCTTCAAGAACTGCATATCTTGCCGAGATCCTCATCCCTAAAGGTACTTGATAATAGTATCATTGGAGTGGATACACAACTCACAAAAAATACAAGAAGTCGACTAGGTGGATTGGTCCGAGTGAAGAGAAAAAAAAGCCATACGGAACTCAAAATCTTTTCCGGAGATATTCATTTTCCTGAAGAGGCGGATAAGATATTAGGTGGTAGTTTGATACCACCAGAAAGAGAAAAGAAAGATTCTAAGGAATCAAAAAAAAGGAAAAATTGGGTCTATGTTCAACGGAAAAAAATTCTCAAGAGCAAGGAAAAGTATTTTGTTTCGGTTCGACCTACAGTCGCATATGAAATGGACGAAGGGAGAAATTTAGCAACACTTTTCCCGCAAGATCTCTTGCAAGAAGAGGATAATTTCCAACTTCGACTTGTCAATTTTATTTCTCATGAAAATAGCAAGTTAACTCAAAGAATTTATCATACGAATAGTCAATTTGTTCGAACTTGCTTAGTAGTGAATTGGGAACAAGAAGAAAAAGAGGAGGCTCGTGCTTCCCTTGTTGAGGTAAGAGCAAATGATCTGATTCGCGATTTCCTAAGAATTGAGTTAGTCAAGTCCACTATTTCGTATACACGAAGAAGGTATGATAGGACAAGTGCAGGACCGATTCCCAATAATAGGTTAGATCGCACCAATTCCTTTTATTCCAAGGCGAAGATTCAATCACTTAGCCAACATCAAGAAGCTATTGGCACCTTGTTGAATCGAAATAAAGAATACCAATCTTTGATGATTTTGTCGGCATCCAACTGTTCTCGAATTGGTTTATTCAAGAATTCGAAATATCCCAATGCGGTAAAAGAATCGAATCCTAGAATTCCTATTCGAGATATTTTTGGGCCCTTAGCCGCTATTGTACCTAGTATATCGAATTTTTCTTCATCTTACTATTTACTAACGCATAATCAGATCCTGTTAAAAAAATATTTGTTCCTTGACAATTTGAAACAAACCCTCCAAGTACTTCAAGGGCTTAAATACTCTTTAATAGATGAAAATCAAAGGATTTCGAATTTCGATAGTAACATCATGTTGGATCCATTCCATTTGAATTGGCACTTTCTCCATCATGATTCTTGGGAGGAGACATTGGCAATAATTCACCTTGGACAATTTATTTGCGAAAATGTATGTCTATTTAAATCGCACATAAAAAAATCTGGTCAAATTTGCATTGTTAATATTGATTCCTTTGTTATAAGAGCAGCTAAGCCTTATTTGGCCACTACAGGAGCAACTGTTCATGGTCATTATGGAGAAATCCTTTACAAAGGAGATAGGTTAGTTACGTTTATATATGAAAAATCGAGATCTAGTGACATAACGCAAGGTCTTCCAAAAGTAGAACAAATCTTTGAAGCGCGTTCAATTGATTCACTATCGCCGAATCTCGAAAGGAGAATTGAGGATTGGAATGAGCGTATACCAAGAATTCTTGGGGTCCCCTGGGGATTCTTGATTGGAGCTGAGCTAACCATAGCCCAAAGTCGTATCTCTTTGGTTAATAAGATCCAAAAGGTTTATCGATCCCAAGGGGTACAGATCCATAATAGACATATAGAGATTATTATACGCCAAGTAACATCAAAAGTGCGGGTTTCCGAAGATGGAATGTCTAATGTTTTTTCACCTGGGGAATTAATCGGACTATTACGAGCAGAACGAGCAGGACGAGCTTTGGATGAATCGGTCTATTATCGGGCAATCTTATTGGGAATAACAAGGGCTTCCCTGAATACCCAAAGTTTCATATCTGAAGCAAGTTTTCAAGAAACTGCTCGAGTTTTAGCAAAAGCTGCCCTACGAGGTCGTATTGATTGGTTGAAAGGCCTGAAAGAAAACGTAGTTCTGGGGGGGATTATACCTGTTGGTACCGGATTCCAAAAATTTGTGCATCATTCCCCACAAGACAAGAACCTTTATTTCGAAATTCAAAAAAAAAATCTATTCGCGTCGGAAATGAGAGATATTTTGTTTCTCCATACAGAATTAGTTTCTTCTGATTCTGATGTAACAAACAATTTCTATGAGACATCAGAACCCCCATTTACCCCCATTTATACGATTTAAGGATACATAAAGCAGATTTTTTTATTTAAACTAGACTTTTGACCTTAGAACACTAACAGGTCAGATTTTAGATTTTTATTTTATTTTAATAAGTTAATAAGTAAAAGAAGTCAGTTAATTCATTAAGGTTACGTTTATACCATGTATCAATGGCCAATTCTCAGTGGAAGGTTACATCGGAACAATTATTATTTATTTCAAGCTATTTCGGCTCTTTCTTAATTTTCAAAAAAAAAGAAAAAAATTCCGTAATGGAATGGTAGGATGAAAAAAAAAAAAGAAAAAATCAAAAGGAAGTGTGGAAAAAATGACAAGAAGATATTGGAACATCAATTTGAAAGAGATGATAGAAGCGGGAGTTCATTTTGGTCATGGTATTAAGAAATGGAATCCTAAAATGGCCCCTTACATCTCGGCAAAGCGTAAAGGTACTCATATTACAAATCTCGCTAGAACGGCTCGTTTTTTATCAGAAGCTTGTGATTTAGTTTTTGATGCAGCAAGTCAGGGAAAAAGCTTCTTAATTGTTGGTACCAAAAAAAGAGCAGCGGATTTAGTAGCATCAGCTGCAATAAGGGCTCGTTGTCATTATGTTAATAAAAAGTGGTTCAGTGGTATGTTAACGAATTGGTCGATTACGAAAACTAGACTTTCTCAATTTAGAGACTTAAGAGCAGAAGAAAAGATGGGAAAATTCCACCATCTCCCAAAAAGAGATGTGGCAATCTTGAAGAGAAAATTATCTACCTTGCAAAGATATCTCGGCGGGATCAAATATATGACGAGGTTGCCGGACATTGTGATCGTCCTTGATCAGCAAAAAGAGTATATAGCTCTTCGGGAATGTGCCATTTTGGGGATTCCTACTATTTCTTTAGTCGATACAAATTGTGACCCAGATCTCGCAAATATATCGATTCCAGCCAACGATGACACTATGACTTCAATTCGATTGATTCTTAACAAATTAGTATTTGCAATTTGTGAGGGCCGTTCTCTCTATATAAGAAATCGTTGATTAAGAAGAATAGTTCATTCTTGGGTAACTGCGTAGATTTATGGGATCACTTACTATTCTTTTTTGTTTTGCATAGATAAAAGAAGGGGAATATTGATATATATTAGAGGGTATTGATATATATTATCATCTGATGTGATTTCTTGGTATCCTAAATATAAGATTAATACTTCAAGTTGCTGAGTTGAGAAAGAGATGGTTGAATCAAAAGAATTCCTTTTTTGAAGTTCAATTTTTATCAGAGGACAATATGAATATTATACCATGTTCCGTTAAAACACTCAAGGGGTTATATGATATATCGGGTGTAGAAGTAGGCCAACACTTCTATTGGCAAATAGGAGGTTTCCAAATTCATGCCCAAGTACTCATCACTTCTTGGGTCGTAATTACTATCTTGCTAGGTTCAGTTATCATAGCTGTTCGGAATCCACAAACCATCCCGACCGACGGTCAGAATTTCTTCGAATATGTGCTTGAGTTTATTCGAGACTTGAGCAAAACTCAGATTGGAGAAGAATATGGTCCCTGGGTTCCCTTTATTGGAACTATGTTCCTTTTTATTTTTGTTTCGAATTGGTCGGGTGCTCTTTTACCTTGGAAAATTATACAGTTACCCCATGGGGAATTAGCAGCACCCACGAATGATATAAATACTACTGTTGCTTTAGCTTTACTCACATCAGCGGCATATTTTTATGCGGGTCTTAGCAAAAAAGGATTGAGTTATTTCGAGAAATATATTAAACCAACTCCAATTCTTTTACCAATTAACATCCTAGAAGATTTCACAAAACCATTATCGCTTAGTTTTCGACTTTTCGGTAATATATTGGCGGATGAATTAGTCGTTGTTGTTCTTGTTTCTTTAGTCCCCTTAGTAGTCCCTATACCGGTCATGTTTCTTGGATTATTTACAAGCGGTATTCAAGCTCTTATTTTTGCAACGTTAGCCGCAGCCTATATAGGTGAATCCATGGAAGGTCATCATTGAATTGACTAGTTTTCAAAATAGTCTTTTTTTTTAGCTTAGCTCAATTCATGCATGGTTCCAGATAATCCGCTTGGTTGGAAAACTAAATTAAATAGTTAGAAATGCGTATGAATATACAACCTAGAGTTGTAGGAGAGAGAATAGACTATATTACGGAATTGTCAAAGTATATATGCATTAAAGGGGGCGGAGTCAGGCTAGATCTATATCCTTAATGTCTATAAGTCCAGTCATCTTTTGTGCGGGTTTTTAAGGAATGATTTTAGAATCCGATTCATCAATAGAAAATGAGAAAATACGCAAAATAGAAGAAACAAATGTATATGGGATATTATATATTCCTAAGTTGGATTCATTATCTAATCCGATATATCGAATTCCCTCTATATGGAATTGGATTCCATATCCAGTTCTATGCAGCATATTGTTATCAATTGTATATCTTGATTTAATTCCTATTGGATTTGGATTAGGTCGATTTCAATAGGGGTTCTTCCTCTATTTCGTCTTTTATTATGGATTAGATGATAGGGGAAAAAATAGGAACTCAAGGATATCGAAGAGTAAAGAAAGAAGAATGGAATGAAAGAGTGGTTGGTTGGAAAGAAAGAGAAATAGAATAATGAGAATCATATGGATTTACACAAACCTCTAACGATTAGAAACTAAAAATGAGATCTCGAAGTAGTTCGGACAATTCAGATTATCATTTCAATTTGTACTTTTTAGTTACTTCTCCCCAATAGAGCTTAGAAGTAAGAATTTCTTGGTTGATTGTATCCTTAACCATTTCTTTTTTTTTTGACACGAGGAACTCACCATGAATCCACTAATTGCTGCTGCTTCCGTTATTGCTGCTGGATTGGCCGTAGGGCTTGCTTCTATTGGGCCTGGAGTTGGTCAAGGTACTGCTGCAGGACAAGCTGTAGAAGGTATTGCGAGACAGCCAGAAGCAGAAGGTAAAATACGAGGTACTTTATTGCTTAGTCTAGCTTTTATGGAAGCTTTAACAATTTATGGACTAGTTGTGGCACTAGCGCTTTTATTTGCGAACCCTTTTGTTTAATCCTAAAAAAGAAAATGAGTCCTTTAGATTAGATACTTTTTTCTTTTTTTAGTAAATTGGTATTTGCTTCTGCAATTCCAATTATATCAATACTTTACTCCTATTTATTACTCCTGGAATTACCTATTTATCGGGACAGACAATACCCCACCCCAGGAAGGGCTGATTTGAGGATGATCAATTTAGAGGATATGCTCGCCTTCTTCCTTCCCGTCCTTAGTTTAGGACAGTGGAAAGTCTTTTTCCTTTTATTTTAGGAATTTTTTGAACATTTCAACAAAGGAGTCTTTCACAGGTCAAACGAGACCTAAGACTTAATCTAAAAGAAATTATTAGATTGAATCTATTTGCATTAAAAATTGCATTAAAAAAAATTACATTAAAAAAACCGATCAAAAAAGGGCGAGCGAAGTAAGTGATAGAAAAACTTTGCTCTTTGTTCGTCCTATCTATAAGAGGAGAGCATATGAAAAATGTAACCCATTCTTTCGTTTTTTTAGCTCACTGGCCATCCGCTGGGAGTTTCGGGCTTAATACCGATATTTTAGCAACAAATCTAATAAATCTAACTGTAGTGGTTGGTGTATTGATTTTTTTTGGAAAGGGAGTGTGTGCGAGTTGTCTATTTCAAGAATAGATTGGATCTATCCGGCTGCACTTTAAAATATTTTTTCTTATTTATCCAAAAAATACTAAAATATTTTTTAGTATTTTTTGGATAAATAAGAAAAAGGTGCACGATCTCGACGAATTACTTCTGAATAAATTCAGAAATCATATGGAAGAACCATAGCATTTCGCGACTCATTGGTAAATCAACTTTGATTCTCTATAGACCAATAATGTGAGACCATTAACACGGTTAAAGCTAAACTGCTTGAAGTCCAGGCAAAAAGGGGTACTCTTTCTACAACTATATTAGTATTAGTACCGAAATGCTTTAAACGGGAAATAGCTAATGTAGAATTTATCTGATATAAAACACTCATATCGATAAAATGGTTTGAACTATTTACTAGAAGGGCACCCTGCCCTTTTTTATCCAATGCCGAATCGACGACCTATGTATAAAATAAAAAAAAAGAGAAATTTTTCGGATTTGAAGAAAAAAAAAGAATTCTATCAATTTTCATTTTCCATTTATTTAGTTAGTTTTTCTTAATGAAATTGAAATTATTAACTAAAGGGCAAATACAAATAAAGAAACAACTTTGCTGACCATGATAGATTTTTATCTAGGCGGAAGAGTCCTCTTAATATTTATCTAGTCTTATATTCTTAATATGGGTTTCGGTATATTGAAATATAAGCAGAAAAGAGAAGATAGAGGATAGGCTCATTACATAAAAAAAAAGATATGGAAATAGCCATAGCAAAAAAAAAAAAAGGAGCGTGAGAGCCAAATGAATCGAAAGATTCATGTTTGGTTCGGGAAGAGATCATAAAAATTGTAAACTTAATAGCAAGATAATCTACTTTCATTAAAAGATTTATTAGATAATCGAAAACAGAGAATCTTGAGTACTATTCGAAATTCGGAAGAATTGCGTAGAGGGACCATTGAGCAGCTCGAAAAAGCTCGGGTTCGATTACAGAAAGTCGAACTAGAAGCAGATGAGTATCGAATGAATGGATACTCTGAGATAGAACGAGAAAAAACAAATTTGATTAATGCTACTTCTATTGGTTTGGAACAATTAGAAAAGTCTAAAAACGAAATCCTTTATTTTGAAAAACAAAGGGCGATGAATCAGGTCCGACAACGGGTTTTCCAACAGGCCGTACAAGGAGCTCTAGGAACTCTGAATAGTTGTTTGAATACCGAGTTACATTTCCGTACGATTCGTGCTAATATTGGCATTCTCGGGGCCATAGAATCAAAGAAATAATTAAATTAATTAGGCCTTGAACTTCTACTTTCGTTTAGAATTTAGGCATTATTTTTCCCCTTGCTTCCGAAAAAAAAGAGTCAAGAAACACTAATGGCAACCCTTCGAGTCGACGAAATTCATAAAATTCTCCGCGAACGTATTGAACAATATAATAGGAAAGTAGGGATTGAGAATATCGGTCGCGTAATTCAAGTGGGGGATGGGATTGCTCGTATTATAGGTCTTGGTGGAATAATGTCAGGTGAATTAGTCGAATTTGCAGAAGGGACTAGGGGTATTGCTCTGAATTTGGAATCCAAAAATGTTGGGATTGTATTAATGGGCGATGGGTTGATGATACAAGAGGGAAGTTTTGTAAAAGCAACAGGAAGAATTGCTCAGATACCCGTGAGCGAGGCTTACTTGGGTCGTGTTATAAATGCTCTGGCTAAACCTATTGATGGGAGAGGCGAAATTGTAGCTTCGGAATCTCGCTTAATTGAATCTCTTGCTCCGGGTATAATTTCCAGGCGTTCCGTATATGAACCCCTTCAAACAGGGCTTATTGCTATCGATTCGATGATCCCCATAGGGCGCGGTCAGCGAGAGTTAATTATTGGGGACAGACAGACTGGCAAAACAGCAGTAGCCACAGATACAATTCTCAATCAAAAAGGGCAAGATGTAATATGTGTTTATGTAGCTATCGGTCAAAGAGCATCCTCCGTGGCTCAAGTAGTAACTACTTTCCATGAAGAGGGGGCCATGGAATACACTATTGTAGTAGCTGAAATGGCGGATTCACCTGCTACATTACAATACCTCGCCCCTTATACGGGAGCAGCCCTGGCTGAGTATTTTATGTATCGCGAACGGCATA